TCCCGTAGGGTTCGTCTCTATGCGGAACTCCATCTAGCGATCTAGCACATCCTTCTTCCCACTCCTGACTCGGTGAGGAAATAAAAAGTGGGAGGGAGTCTGGAGCTTATGCGTATTTCCCAACAGAATAGATGGAATGGGTGGGGGTGGGAGGGGAAAATAAACAATTTGGTTCTAGTCCAGTCCAAGTGGATCCCGGAACGGATCCAGTAGAGGCGGGGCCTGTAGCTCAGGGGATTAGAGCACGTGGCTACGAACCACGGTGTCGGGGGTTCGAATCCCTCCTCGCCCGCAATCAATCATCCTCGAAAGGAATCTCCCTTCTATATCGCTTGGATTTGGGTTGGTACCTTGCATTTTCCCTCGGGAGGAGTCGGCGTGGGGAGTACAGTACGCCAAAGCCGAGTATAGCTCTATCTCGATTGGAAATGGACCATTTTATTCACCTACTGCTCGATGAATTATTTAAACCATTCATTCTAAAAATTGGGAGGGAAACTCCGAGTATCTAGTTAGATATCCCTAACAATACCATATACTCGGTCGGTTTAGGAATGGGATTTTGAGTACCATCTCAAGGCAAGGATTTTGAGTCCTTCGGAAACAGGGAAAGGATGGGTTTTCAAAATCCCATCCTCTGCGTGTTTGATGAAATACTAGGATTTTTGGTCCATCTCATTCCCATTCGAGTTTTTTTTTTTAGAGACGAATCACACCCGTCTATCAGTATCAGCCGGCCCTTTGTCCCTCTTTTTTCTTTTTATTCTGTAATATTATTCCTTGAGTACTGTATTGGGGCGAGACCCAATATCTTTGGCCTTTGGCCGCCCCATCCTTGGTTTGGGGAGAGAAAAGGTAGGGCTTACGACCTTACCTACCTATAAAATTCCATAGAATGAGGAAATAGAGTCTTAGTAGTGAACAATCCAAGGATTTACAATCCAGTTTTACGGATTGGATACTAGGGAGTATGAAATTTTCCAAGGATTTCATTTCTTTTTGATAGATTTAGCTTCGGGGGACACCGAAGCAACGGGACCCACCCGTCTCTCGATACGAAGATGCGTTTTTGGCGCCACTTCGTTTGGAGAGGCAAGCATGGAGATTGACCAAATAGAACTTCCCCGCCGGGCCGGGTTTTTTCTATTGGTGGAAAAGAAGGGGTCGGGAGACTTCTTCCAGAAATGCAAGACGACTTCTGCTACGGACGCCTCGCGGGGATTCGAACCTCCGTACTATGCATTACCCCATTTCGTGTCTGGTGTGCCTACCCTTGTTTCGAAGCAAGGGAACGTGATGGAGTTATGTGAACCGATTCAATTGTACGAATATCTCTCCAGTCCTGTCAACCACTAAACCGAATTTTCATTCCTTTTTGCCGGATTTCCTAACTGGGAGACTCCACTGAGATTGAAACGAAATCCACAAACCTTTTCGATTATTCATTGATTCTTCGGGTAGTGGTAAGGTTACAGTTCATACTGACTATGGCCAAGGGTTCGAATCCCTCCTCGCCCGCACTCAATCATCTCTAAAGCGGTGTTCGATTCCCTCCTCGTACAGAGACCTTTTTTTTCACGGCCTGAGAAGCCCCCGCTTGTCTCACAGGCAAGTTTTTTCACCAATATCGAAAAAATAATAACATACGAATAGAGAAAAAAAAAGGGGGGGGGGGGCATTCTCTTTTCGCCTAAATACTCGGTTGGATGTAACGGCGTGGGTTGTTACTGCGCAACTCCAGCTGTGCACTGCGCGGAAATACTTATATCTCCTCCGGAATAGACAAGGGATCATTTTCCTAGCAAGTGATTTTGGGTGCGAGAAAACAAGTACAAGCTAGATAGGAGAATGCCAGGATCAATTACCGAAGAAGATATAACTATTTCGGAAGTTGCATAGACGGACTAGTTGGGATAGCGGAACCAGCTTTTAATACAAATTATTTGAAGAGAAAAAAGAAAAAAATAAGTTTCGTACCACAATTCGAAGTGGGTCTAAAAGAAGGTATTCCGTGTGATTTCGATAATGGGATCTATGAAGATACCCGATAGGGTTGATGCTAGTGCACGAATGATCATAGCTATTTCAAGAGAATTTTTCGAAATCGAAATTGATGGAGAAACTAATGAATCTTGTCTAGAAGTTATGGGTGTGTCGCTCCTTCCACTCTTCCCGATGAACATTGATTTAATTATTTTTAGATAGTAATAGATAGAAATGACACTTGTGACGAGCGCCACCGGAACTGATGGGTACGAACCAGCTTTCCATCCATGCCAAAAGAGATAGAGTTTACCAAAAAAACCGGATGGTGGAGGCATACCCCCTAGGGATGGTGAACGTAAAACTGGAGAGAATGTTAGAACAGGATCCTTCATGTATAATCCCGCGTAATCCCTGATATTATCAGTTCCGGTTCGTAAACCAAATGGGGTGATACGAGCAAAAGTTCCCAAATTCATGAATATATAGAGAAACGTATAAGTTATCATACTTGCATAACCGTTCCCCGAATCTGCAGCAAGTACCCCAATCATGATATATCCAATTTGGCTTATAGGAGAATAAGCTAGCATACGTTTTATGCTTCTTTGAGTAACGGCAATTAGATTTCCTAATATCATGCTAAAAGTAGCTAATAATCCCACAGCGGCATGCCACTCATTAGATAAGTATGGGAAAATTAGACCGAAGAGTCTTGTAAATGAAGCTGGAGCTGCTACTTTAGAGGTAACGGAAAGAAAAGCAACGACTGGTGTAGGAGAGTCAGAGTCGAAAAGAAGATTTTCGATCTTTCCGCTCATTCAGAACCGTGCGTGAAATTCTCACCTCACACGGCTCCTGGTTCAGGAGAGAGTCATAACTGGTATTGCTCCCAGAACCTTCCTCGTGTATGTCTCAAATCCATTTTTTCTTAAATAATCCAGAATCAATCGATGCGAAGAATAGTTGTTAACTTCTCGAGGAATCCCTCATCATTTGTTTCTATCTCCCGCCAGGGAGTTTCGTCTCAAATTCCTTCTTGCTTGTTTGTTCTTCTTCCTTTTTCAACGGAATCCTTTCAACTCAACAATTTGTGATAGGCACATGCGACAGGCGGAAGAGACAAATTGCGACTTTCTTCGTTCCCG